ATAGGATTTAACGATTCCTAAGAGTGGATTCGTCCTTTTAACTGTCAGTGTTCCTTTGATTTCTTACATTTCCATGTGATTTGTTAATATTTGTTAATAGTAATAAATAAAAGTAATAAATAAAGATAATATAGAGTAATAAATAAAATATAGTAATAAATAAAGATAATATAAAGATAATAAAGAATAGAAAGAAATTAATCGCTTGGATCGTGTATCAACGTCCAATTACGGGAAAAGAAAAGGTTCCATCGGAACAATTATTTAGTTCAGGGTATCTCGTTTCTTTTTTTTTCTTTGAAAAAAAAAAAAGAGAGAAAGTGTGGAGAGAAATGATAAGAAGATATTGGAACATTAATTTGAAAGAGATGTTGGAAACAGGAGTTCATTTTGGTCATGCTACTAGAAAATGGAATCCAAAAATGGCACCTTATATCTCTGCAAAGCGTAAGGGTATTCATATTACAAATCTTACTAGAACTGCTCGTTTTTTATCAGAAGCGTGTGATTTAGTTTTTGATGCAGCAAGTAGGAGAAAACAATTCTTAATTGTTGGTACCAAAAATAAAGCAGCTGATCCAGTAGCGCGGGCTGCAATAAGAGCTCGGTGTCATTATGTTAATAAAAAATGGCTAGGTGGCCTTTTAACGAATTGGTCCACTACAGAAATGAGACTTCAAAAGTTCAGGGACTTGAGAATGGAACAAAAGACAGGGGGAATCAACCGCCTTCCGAAAGGGGATGCGGCTCGATTAAAGAGACAGTTATTTCACTTGCAAACATATTTGGGCGGGATTAAATATATGACAGGGTTACCCGATATTGTAATAATCGTTGATCAGCAAGAAGAATATATGGCTCTTCAAGAATGTATCACTTTGGGAATTCCAACAATTTGTTTAATTGATACAAACTGTGACCCGGATCTCACAGATATTTCGATTCCAGCGAATGATGACGCTATAGCCTCAATCCGCTTAATTCTTAACAAATTAGTATTTGCGATTTGTGAAGGGCGTTCTAGCTATATACGAAATCCCTGATTAATAATAAGATAAATAAATTCTTTTTTGAATTCCATAGATTGACGAAATCCATTACTATTTCGGAATCTCATAAAAGAGATAAAAAACTGGGGATATTATGTGATTAGTTGGTATATAAAATATAAAATATACAATTCAAGTGAGCAAGTAGAAAAAAAGACGGTTGAATCAAAATAATTTCTTGTAAAGTTTTCTTTCTTTCAGAGGACAATATGAATGTTCTATCATATTCCATTAACACATTAAAGGGGTTATATGAAATATCCGGGGTGGAAGTAGGCCAGCATTTCTATTTGAAAATAGGCGGTTTCCAAGTCCATGCCCAAGTACTTATTACTTCTTGGGTTGTAATTCTTATCTTATTAGGTTCAGCCATTGTAACTGTTCGGAATCCACAAACCATTCCTACTGACGGTCAGAATTTCTTCGAATATATCCTTGAATTTATTCGAGATGTGAGCAAAACCCAGATTGGAGAGGAATATGGTCCATGGGTTCCCTTTATTGGAACTTTGTTTCTATTTATTTTTGTTTCTAATTGGTCAGGGGCGCTTTTACCTTGGAAAATCATAGAGTTACCTCATGGGGAGTTAGCCGCACCCACGAATGATATAAATACTACCGTTGCTTTAGCTTTACTTACGTCAATAGCATATTTTTATGCGGGCCTTAGCAAAAAAGGATTAGGTTATTTCGGTAAATATATACAACCAACTCCAATTCTTTTACCTATTAACATTTTAGAAGATTTCACAAAACCTTTATCACTTAGCTTTCGACTTTTTGGAAATATATTAGCGGATGAATTAGTAGTTGTTGTTCTTGTTTCTTTAGTACCTTTAGTGGTTCCTATACCTGTCATGTTCCTTGGATTATTTACAAGTGGTATTCAAGCTCTTATTTTTGCAACTTTAGCTGCGGCTTATATAGGTGAATCCATGGAGGGCCACCATTGACTAAGTTTCGAAATAGTCTTTTTTAGCTTAGTGCAAGGTAATCTATGCCTTGCTCGAGATAATCTTCTTCGTGAACAGAAATATACACATAAATAGACAAAAAAGTATATAAGATCTAGAAGAATAGTAAAAAAGATTACGATATTAGGGAATTGTAAAAAAAATTAGGTTCTATAAAGCGATTCCCATTTCAGTCGGTTTTATTCAATTCAAAGATTGACCAAAAGAAAATATTAATTAAAGAATAAATTACATGAACTTAGATCAACCAAAGACTTCTATTTCTATGCAATGATTTAGACTAATAAATTCGCTCATTTAGATTGATTGTATCCATGTGGGATAATGCTAAATTATAAATTCAATAAAAAGAGGATAAGAGTTTACAAAAAATGAGATTCAAGAGAAAATGGTTTTGTTAGAAGAGTGGGATCAAACTAGGTATATGTAATATATATAATCGCTATAAGCCAACTTTCCTTGATGAATGTTTCGAAA